CTGATTAAACCCAGGTATTGTAGACATTCCCTCAGTTCCATCCAGGGGCATTTTTTATTTCCCATTTATTGAAAAAATCCCATTCCATTATTGGTTCATTCTTCATCAATTCGTATAAATTGATCTAGCAATGATGGAATTTCTATTCTGTTTACAGAATCACATGAAATTTTACCCAACTCCCTAGATAACATGGTAATGTATAAAATACATATGAACGGAGGAATAAAATGAAGCGGATTTTCTACTCAAATTGAACCTGGCATTAGAACTTGCAACAGGTACAAAAATGATAAAACATTCCTGGAAACAAAATTCTGCCACTTAAACTTAATGGAGTTTTGTATAGGATAGCAAAACAAAAGCGATTCCATTTTTACCATTATTATGATATTACATATTCCAATCCGATTCGATATCTGTGTAAAAATTTCTGTTGTGGGTTTACATATACTCATAATTGTCGTTATAATTGAGAAGGATTTTTATTGAGAAGAATCCATTTAGTTATGTATCAATTTTGATTTTCTTGTCTCATTAAGGAAATACAATTTGAGATTCAAATCCAAGAATCCTTCATGAATTCACAGTCAACAAATAGTTAATGGTTCCAATTTGTCCGAAATTTTGTTTTTTGTTACTGAAAATCCGCATTCCATTTTTAAATAAAAAAGAGTTTTTAGGTATTGGGTGTTTTGAAATACTATCCAATCAGGATGGATCCAATCCAATCAAAAAGGGGGATTTCCTTTATTTAGTATTTAGGAAGGGGATTAGGATTCACGATACAAGTACAATAAAAAAAGGTGGGGAGCATTTTCATCTATTTTGTATACCTTTTTGGCGGCATGGCCGAGCGGTAAGGCGGGGGACTGCAAATCCTTTTTCCCCAGTTCAAATCCGGGTGTCGCCTGATCAACAAAAGACTCGAAATCCCCCATTCTGTTATGCTGATATAATTCGCCGAATTATTCACCACTAGACGCAGAGAAAAATATGGATACTTGCTTTATTCTAAGCATCTGGGGGTTCGCTAAACTTTATCTCGAAACCCTAAAGTAAATAGTAAATCCTTGATTCCAAGAAAGATTATAGGTATTAGTTAGTGGAAGAGATATCAAGACTGACGATTCCCTTTACTAATGTAGTGTTTACTGACTGGGTCTTGAATTAGATTGGATGGATAATTTTTTTGATAGAAAAAGTGCAAAAAGAAAGAATTTCTTTTCAGTAATCCCTAGTTAAGAATGTAATAGACCGTCTCCCGACTATCTCTGTGAAACAATCGGTCGATGGTAAGGATTCGATCAAATGGGAAATACAGGTACGTAATAGATGGTAATTTATCTTGATTCTATATTTTTATGCCCTTAGTTTCCTTTTATTTATGAAAGGCAACAAAAGAAAGAATAAGTCTTATTATTACTACAGGCTCTATAGTAACAAAAACCCCCTTGCCCGATATTTCCAAGGATGTCACTACATATTTTGCTTGTACTTAATCTTTGCCGATTCTACTAGAAATCATATAGGAACTTGTTATAAGTGGATTTATTGGATTGGTTCATCAATAATAATGTTGGAGCAGAATCCCCCTTTGACTCTGTGCTATGGATTCCACTATTATTAGTGAGCACTAATGGAATAACCTTTTCATATTCAGAGAAATTGGAGACATAATTCACATGGATATAGTAAGTATCGCTTGGGCTGCTTTAATGGCAGTCTTTACATTTTCCCTTTCACTCGTAGTATGGGGGAGAAATGGACTCTAGAAGTACTACTAATTGAGTTGAGGAATCAAACTGTATCAATTGTTTTATAAATCGTTCCGCAAAACGTTATTTAAATCAAATTGAAATTCAATAAAAATATTGTTATTTCGAAATTCCATTGGACTCGAATGGAGTCATGTATTAAATGTATTATATGAATAATGCCCTTACCTTTCAATTAAACAGATATTTCAATGATTCCTATGCTCGTATTTCGAAAGTCAAATGAATGGAAAATGGATTCCAACTAAATTCTTCCTAAATTTTCTATTTCACGGACCCCTTTATTTGTATTTGGTTCCTCCTTTTCAAAGAGAAAGTCATTCCGTTATTAAGTGTAATAGTGGTTGTGCAACAAGATACTCTGCATAATACGAATAAAACTTTACCTTGAACAAGTCACATATCATATTATCCACTTACCACTTGTTTTATTATTTTAAAATGGAATTTATGCTTTACCGACTCATTTCATATCATATGATTCGAGCGTTACCAGTGAGGTTTACTACTCCTTTTCGAAATCCGAAGAAATTCCCATAGATAGAACTCCTTGGATCGTCTGTCAACGGCTCAACCAATTACTTCTTAGGAATGTTAAAGATTAGTTAGTTTTCTTTTATTAAATACCCCATACAATTTTTTCTTCATGATTTGATTCTTTCGACAGATACGGCAATTCATATACGAAATAATCCCAAATAAACGAATTAGAGCCGTGAGAGTATGAATTGCCTTTCGATTATTTCAGATTGATCGGAATCAATACAAATCAAATAGATGTAACAAAGAAATGGAATTGGGGTGCTATATGCAATATATGAAATTGATATCGACATAAAATAGATGTAGATTGATCTAGACTATATTAGTCTGTATCTTTATACAATACAGTACAACCTTAATACACTACAATAACATTAATAGATAGTATGGTAGAAAGAAGGATTCATCTATTTCTTTCTGCCATACTATCAGATCTCATAAAATACTGCCGATTCTAGTCCACTCATTTAAGACGCAACATTGGAATCCTTTTCATTTTATTTCTTCAATCATTGATAAGAACTAAGAAGTCAAGTTTCATTCAAATGAATTATTTTGACTGACCGTTTTTACGTAAATGATAAGTAAAAAAGCAGTAGGAACTAGAATGAACAGCGCAGTAGCAATAAATGCGAGAATATTTACTTCCATAATCTCATCTTTTTTTTACTTCCCAATAAATAACTCGGGATTTAATCCCATAGAGATGATAAATCTTTCGCCTATAAATTCAATGGTCATTCCATCTTGATGATATTGAATCAGTATCATGAATAACAACATCTGAGCTATTAAAGCGATTCATCGTCGAGAATTGAATAGTATAACATAGGAAGATCCTTTATCCATACCGAATCCAAAATGGGATTCCCAATCCAATCAAGAATGGCTTATTTATTATTCTTTTCCATTCTTTCTTTTCTATAACCTAACGTCTTCCTTTTACAATCATCTGATGAGATGAAGTATCATCTAACCACCTTTCCTCTTCTCTTTTCTATTGTTCACAAATCTAAACAATAATATAAGCGAAATAAAATCAAAAAGGAAGGAGTTCCGTTCTAAACTCCATTCTTTATAATGATTTCATTTTCTTGGAAGACAAAGAAGTGTGATAAAGATGAGCCCCGGTCTAAATAAAGAATTTTATATTCCACCCAATTCACTATTTTTTTAGTATTTGTTGTTCTTTCTTCAATGGACCTTTAAATAAAAAAAAATAGGAAAGAAAACAGGATTCCCATTAATACCTAATAAGAGGGCTGGTATCTTGTTTGATCTTTGTTTTATTAATGGACTCTTCCTTGAATTAGTACTGTATTGGAACACATATATTAAAACAAAAGCTCGGTGTGTAGTTTGAATGGGATAGATTGTTTCAGATCCAAATTAGTAATTTAGAGTACACAAAATCGAAGTCAGAATACGCCTCCCTCCCATCAATCGGGGTTAGTTGAAGGAATGGAAATTCCCGTATTTGTTTGATGAGAAAAGAAAAAAAATAAGGATCCCCTGAGATTCTACCCCTTGTCTTGTCCCCCCTTTCACAGAAAATGGAAAGATGGGTTGATCTATTTATTGGATTCGTCGGGACTGACGGGGCTCGAACCCGCAGCTTCCGCCTTGACAGGGCGGTGCTCTGACCAATTGAACTACAATCCCAAGGAAATAAGGTGTACAGCCTACATACATATTCTTATGATTTCATTCAAACCATTTCTATTTAGTTAGAATCGCCATGTTGTAAGAGAGAAGAGGCACGAGTAATATATTGATATCCGCATGTGTAAGCACTTGAATGGGGGCGACAGGGATTACTTTACTGGTAATACTTTTGTTATTGGTAAATCGATTGATAATCCATCTTTCAATAAAATTTTTTTCTTTATTTCTTTAGACTTTATACTTATAGATCCCGATATGAATCTAGATCCTTAGCAAGATTAGAATTTGTGGGAACAAAACAAATAAATAAAGAGATATAGCAGAAAATTGGACTCTTTTTTTTTTATTCTTTTGTACCAGGCATTTCTGAAAGACAAATGATTAGATTATCTCAGGATGGATCAGCGAATTAATGGGCCGAGCTGGATTTGAACCAGCGTAGACGTATTGCCAACGAATTTACAGTCCGTCCCCATTAACCGCTCGGGCATCGACCCAGTAAGAATCCGCTTTAGGCTTATTGATAATCCATGATCCACTTCCTTTCGTAGTACCCTACCCCCAGGGGAAGTCGAATCCCCGCTGCCTCCTTGAAAGAGAGATGTCCTCAACCGCTAGACGATGGGGGCATACTTACCCGACCGCTATCATACTATGAGCATAGTATGAACAGTTTTTTGAAATTGTCAACATAATGGAATTGTATGACTAGATCCGAAGGATCTTTCATGATTTTATAGAAATTTTTGATTCGTCCATTCATAAATCATTCATTCGAATCACATTTTATACATTCTAGTATAGTTAAACATAATATTAGACATAATATATATAAATAAAAAATAGAAAAATAAGAACTCAAAATTACTAATAATAATACGAAGGATTCTTTCGGGAAGTGATTTATCCCCCAAAAAAGAGGGTTAAACTCCATTTCTCCTACTTTCATTCATTGATTCACCCATTGTTAAGATTTAAGATGAGATATGCCTATCTCACACCAAATCAGGAAAT